AAGAAATAAACTAAACAAATAAACCATGGATAAATCCAAGCGACCTTTTCTTAAATCTAAGCGATCTTTTCGTAGGCGTTTGCCCCCGATTCAATCGGGGGATCGAATTGATTATAGAAACATGAGTTTAATTAGTCGATTTATTAGTGAACAAGGAAAAATATTATCTAGACGGGTGAATAGATTGACCTTGAAACAACAACGATTAATTACTATTGCTATAAAACAAGCCCGTATTTTATCTTTGTTACCTTTTCTCAACAATGAGAAACAATTTGAAAGAATGGAGTCGACTGCTAGAACTACCGGTCTTAGAACCAAAAATAACTAGGCTTTTTCTTTGTTCACTTCAATCAGAATTCCAATCTGAATTCAAACGCAGATTGGTGTTTTGTTTGACAAATCCGAGAATCCAGATTTTTTTATCGTGTCGTAAGAAAAAAACGAATCGGAAAAAAGATTTTTTTATTGAAGCGTTCATTCATTTTGACTACTTCAGTTTAGCCTATTTTCTCATAGTAATTTCGACTCCACCTTCCCGGAGTTTATTCTCCGGGGAACTCTTTTTAAATTATTCCGGTGTATTCTTTCCAATCTACTTCTTTTCTGATTTCGTTGGAAATCATATAAAAACAATTCCTATTTGATATAGCTATTTGGGCCAGTATTTTACGATTAAGAAGCAACCGCCTCTTGTATAGATTATGTATTAATTTACTATAACTATAGGATACCCCTCCTTCTCGAATTACTGCGTTTATCCGAGTAATCCACAAACGACGAAAATTTCTCTTTTGCTTATCCCTATCCCGATGAGCCGAAACCAAAGCTCTTATTTTCTGTTGAGTAATAGTTCGGGTGAGTCTTGAATGAGACCCCCGAAAACTTGATGCAAATAAACGAATTTTTGTTCTACGTCTCCGGGCTATATATCCGCGTTTAATTCTGGTCATTAAATAAATAAAATTTTGACAAATAACTAATTGATTTCTTTTCTTTCAGTTATTCTTTTACCCGTCCTGGCCTATTAATAACCAAACGGATTTTTCCAATGTATAAAATAAAAATTCCAATGGCCTTGGCTACTATAACCTTCCCGACCACTATTTTTTCCTTTTTTAGTTATTTTATTTACTGCGAAATATAAAAGAAATAAAAAATTTGCTTTTGCTAGGTGTCAAAAATATAGTCAATAAAAAAAAAAAGAAATATAAATTAAATGGATAAAGAAATAGTGGGTTTCATCGTTTCTATGGTTACTTCTTAAACGGCGAGGTCTTCTCTATACACCGGAGCCTTTAAACTTCATTTAATATTTCATCAATGTTATTGGTAACTTGTATAGTTCACACCACACTTTTTGGCTCTACCCATGAATTATCCAGTAACAGGTCTTTCACAACTAGACCCGCCCATACAGTAACGGTATTTAATTGTGAAAGTTAGCTGGGTAGCTGACCTTCGTAGTCCGTTCTTGACCGAGTGAGAACTTAATTTTTGTGTTTTTTTGAATTTCAATAAGATTTTTCTTCGCTTAATGGATAACCATTTGCTACCAATGAAGAATTGTTTCTCATCTTAATTAAATTCAGGTGATTGGATTTGCACCACCGGAAACCATAAGCTTTATACACAATTTATACACAATAGGGGGTTTATTTGCTTATTTTTAGATAATGAATGGAGTTCCTCCTTCCATTCTATCTATCCTATTCACCAGACTGATCATTCATACCGGAAGCGGTTTTCTTGCTTTGTTTGTGCCAGCTCATGATCTAAACGAGTCGCACATACACCCTAGTACATGTTCCTCGGCGCTGAGGACATCCCCCAAGAGCGGGGGATTTCGTGACATTTCGAATGGGCTGTCTTGTATTTCTAATGAGTTGTTTAATAGTTGGCATGTTGAAGCATATACATAATGGGCTGGTTTAGATTGCTCCTAACCGGATGATTATGAATTTTTTTTTATTTAATAGTAAATCGGAGATAAAATATCAAATCGCGGATTTGCACAAAATCCATTTTTTTTTCATTCAACCGCTACAAGATCAATAATTCCATAAGCTTGGGCTTCTGTTGCTGACATAAAAACGTCTCTTTCCATGTCTTCGGATACAACCCATAAAGGCTTGCCCGTCCTTTGTACATAAACCCTTGTGAGGGTTTCGCGTAGTTTCAGCAGTTCTTCCGCTTCCAGGATAAATTCTCCCGTTTGTGCCTCATAAAAAGAACTGGCAGGTTGATGGATCATTACCCTGATGATAGAAGGTTTCTCTATCTGGTGTGATGAAAGGAACAGAAAAGAAAGATAAAGAATAATAGTAAAAAAAGATAGAATTGAACAACCGTACGGGCATCATCTTTTGTGCATTGCATACGGCTCTACAATCAAATTGACCTTTACCATTCAAGAAAGATAAAAATAGAATCGATCGGCCCCAGACGGGTAAATGTCAAATTGCCACCCTTCCTTTCAGAGGAATTAAAAAATACTATGATGGCTCCGTTGCTTTTTATTTTAAAATAGATTCTTTTTTTTTGCCTTTGATTCAGCAATCCCAAAGTTTCTTTTTGATCCAACGAAAAAAGGAAAAATTTGGTTTTTTTTTTCGCACTCTTTTTTTTTATAACTTAAATATTGTTAAGAGCCCTTCGGTGTGAAAGTGAAAACAAACAAGTTTGTGACGCGGAATTGGACTTCCGATAGATAACAAAAATAGGAAATGTCTTTTATCTCATACTACTCTCTCGATACATAATTGAATCTTTTGAAAAAACAATACAAATTTTTTCATATCGAATTCGAAGTGCCATGCTATTATTACTTAATATTCATATGGCGAAGGCATAGTTTTCTTTTTTCTCTCAAATAAAAAAACCTCATTGGCGCCAAGCGTGAGGGAATGCTAGACGTTTGGTAATTTCTCCTCCAACCAGGATAAAAGATCCCATTGACGCGGCCAATCCCATACATATTGTATGGACTTCTGGTCGCACAAATTGCATAGTATCATAAATTGCTACTCCAGGTATTACCCACCCGCCGGGAGAGTTTATAAACAAATACAGATCTTTGGTATCATCCTCGATACTGAGATATACCATAAGGCCAATAAGTTGATTTGAGATCTCGCTATCAACTTCTTGGCCTAAAAAAAGTAATCTTTCTCGATAAAGTCGGTTGAGTAGGGTAAAATTGTATCCCTTAGGAACCGTACATGCACCTTTTGATGCATACGGTTCAAAAAAATTACGAAAAAAAAAGAATCAATGTATAGATTCCCGTCCTCTTTTTCTTTTCCTATTCTTTTTCATACTTGTTTTTTCTAACTTTTAACGAAAGGGCTTTTTCCTCGATTTTTCAATAAAGACAAGTTTTGATTTCTTCTTTATAATAATAATAGAAAAAAGTCAATAAACTTATCGAATTAACTTCTCCTTGATGTATTGTTTCATCGAGATTCAATCCAAATCACGATCGTATTTTCTTGTTCTTGAATGGGTCTATTTCAGATTTTTAGGTTTATGCTCTACTCCGGGTAAAGATATGCCCGATTTTTATTTGCACATATAGGACAAATCTTCCCATCACCATTTCTTTTTGTTATGACTTTTAAAAAAACAAATAGGGATCATTTATGATACACGTATATATCATAGATATATTACCGATTGGGTTTTTTCTAAACGGAGCCTGGATACTTCATTTTTTGAGTCCAACTAAAGCCAACCATAAATTATCCTAATTGATAATAGTACTATGAATTCCCCCAAACAATGCACCTAATTGCACTTCACGCTCCAATTTTTTGATAATTCAATTTCTCTTTCTTGGGCGAAACAGAGGGTATCTCAATCGGGGGAGAGAATGGGGAAATCCCATATGACCCAATATGTCTGACAAGTCGCACTATACGTCAACCCACGATGCATCTTCCTCGCCAGGACTTCGGAAAGGTACTTTTGGAACACCAATAGGCATGAATTCAAAGAAAAAAGAACTAAATACTATATTTCACTTTGATGTGGAAACGTAACAATATGGTTTTATTGTCTTTATGGGCCTTATCCTATTTATTTTATCCATAGATTAGAAAAATTCAGAAAGAAAGACAAAATAAATAAAGGAAAATTTTTACGAATAGGCCCTTTTAATGATAAATTAATGATAAATAAGGATGGGCGCATTTACTCATAGAAAATGGTATCACTCCACCATTGCGTATTGGTACTTATCGAGTATAGAATAAATCTGCTTCTCTTTGTTATTACGAACAGAATTCTTCCACTATTACGAACAGAATAGAATTATAGAATAAATAACCCTTAGGAAATAATCCACTGAACAAGGGAGGTAGTCTATAGTCTTTTCCAATGCAATAAAGTTACGTAGTGTCTATTTGTCTTTGATAAAGGGGTATTTTCCATGGGTTTGCCTTGGTATCGTGTTCATACCGTTGTATTGAATGATCCCGGCCGGTTGCTTTCCGTTCATATAATGCATACAGCTCTGGTTGCTGGTTGGGCGGGCTCGATGGCTCTGTATGAATTAGCAGTTTTTGATCCTTCTGACCCTGTTCTTGATCCAATGTGGAGACAGGGTATGTTCGTTATACCCTTCATGACTCGTTTAGGAATAACCAATTCCTGGGGAGGTTGGAGTATTACAGGAGGGACTGTAACGAATCCGGGGATTTGGAGTTACGAAGGTGTAGCTGGGGCACATATTGTGTTTTCTGGCTTATGCTTTTTGGCAGCTATCTGGCATTGGGTCTATTGGGATCTAGAAATCTTTTCTGATGAACGTACAGGAAAACCCTCTTTGGATTTGCCCAAGATCTTTGGAATTCATTTATTTCTCTCCGGGGTGGCTTGCTTTGGTTTTGGTGCATTTCATGTAACAGGTCTCTACGGTCCTGGAATATGGGTGTCTGATCCTTATGGACTAACGGGAAAAGTACAACCTGTAAATCCGTCGTGGGGCGTGGAAGGTTTTG